TTGACAAGCATTTGCTGCAGGAGTTCGTGTGAACCAAAACCCTATTAATAGATAGGAACACATTCCAACCAATTCCCAAAAAATATAAATTTGTATCAAATTCGAACTAGTAACTAATCCCAACATCGAAGTACTGAAAAAACTCATATAAGCAAAAAATCTCAAGTATCCTTGATCGTGAGCCATATAATTATCACTATAAATAAGAACCATAATTCCAACAGTAGTGATTAACATTGACATAATAGAAGTAAGTGGATCGATCAAGTAGCCGAATTCTAAAGAAAAATCATTATCGAGGGTCCAAGACCATACATATTGATAGATAGAACTGCTTTTTATTTGCTGAATAGACAAATTAGTTGAAAAAATCATGACTATACTTAACAATAAAATACTCGAAAAAGCCCACATACGACGGAGATTTTTTGTTGCTGTCGGAAAAAGAAGAAGTCCCACTCCTATTAACATAGGAACTGGAAGTGGAAGGAAAGGTATGATCCACGCATATTGATATGTCTGTTCCATAAAAAAAGTTTTTTAATTCTTAATTAATATTAATTGTTTCCGATTCACCGCATCTTACCTCTTTTTGAAAGGAGTCAATAAAAAAATAAAGATATGCACTAACTTAATAACTTAAATAGAAATAGAATTTTTGAATTTTTATTTCTTTTTATACTTAAACTTTAGAAGTTTCTGCTAAATACTTCAAATATTCAAATCAAGAAGTTACAATTGGTCAAATCATATGAAAAAAGCAGATTAATTACTAGTCTCCTTCGAACTTTCAAATTCAAGTTAAATTAGGCATATTTTTCGCGAATTTGACAAGTTACTAAAAAATAAAAGAATATTCTTTTATTTTTAGTAATAAAAATAGTTTATGCAATTTTCCCATATCTTTCACGCATCTTATGTATTCTTTTTGATTTTTAGAATCAAAAATATTATCTAGAAAAGAAATACATAATGAATTGGCAAAGCGCAAATTTCTTTTGAAGAATAGATGTCTTTCACATCCAGCTATACCAATGAGTAATCTCTTAATTTTGATTTAAATGGCAGTTCCAAAAAAACGTACTTCTGCATCAAAAAAGCGTATTCGTAAAAATTTTTGGAAAAGGAAGGGGTATTGGGCAGCGTTAAAAGCGTTTTCCTTAGGGAAATCCATTTCTACCGGGAATTCAAAAAGTTTTTTTGTGCAACAAACAAATAAAATAAAATAAGTAATAAAACATAACATGTTACAATAATCTGAATCGGCTTGACTCAAAAATTGACTCATTTTGTTTCGAAAATAAAATTTCTGCTTTCCATTCCCTGTTGAGTTAATCAATAGGAAATGGAATTTGTTTCACTCTTAGAATTAGAATAAGGATTTTTCTCTTTACCGTACTGAATTCAAAAAAAAAAAAGAATCCTTTTTTTTTTGACAAAAAAACATAAGATACGTAATTGTCTTTTTAGTATATTTTCTCATTTCCAAGGTGGGGAGTATTATTTTCCCCATCAGCCTGTTTCTTACAATAATATAAGCAATAATATAAGGTTTTCTTTTTTTTCTAGATCCACGTTTTCTCTATAGAAAGGCGAGTAAAAAATCAAAATCATTGAAACTAATTGATTAAAATTCTAAACCTTTTTGTGCAACTTTCTTCTTTTTGGATTTTCTATGAATTCCTATATAGACTCCCATATATTTATTTCCATCAATCCACTCAAAAACACTTAACAAATTTTTTTGTTCATTGATAAAATGGATTTTTTGGTTTCGATGTTTGAAATCAAATAAATCAAAAACAGTTCATTAAAACAAAACAAAAATGTTTTTTTTTGGGGGGGGTTCTATCCCTTAATTCATAGTTGGACTATCTAGTTTTCCAAGAGTTCAAGTCGAGGAGAGTCTAAAATACACAATAAAACTAAGACCCTAAATTCAAATAATGAACCTTCAAATACCTATTTGAAAGAATTTTTATTCATCAATTTGAATCTTTCCTAAAAAAGATTGCAACAATTTAATTCTTAAATCTAGACGATTGCTTATTCATAGGGTATTATGAATTCAAGACAAGCCGCTATGGTGAAATTGGTAGACACGCTGCTCTTAGGAAGCAGTGCTAGAGCATCTCGGTTCGAGTCCGAGTGGCGGCATGTCATCTCCTAAAAAAAGTAAATAGATCCTATAATGAATTCAATTTCCAATTTCCTTTTTTTTTTATAATTATGGGACTCCTTAAAAAAAATTATGATATTTTCAACTTTAGAGCATATATTAACTCATATTTCTTTTTCGATTGTTTCAATTGTAATTACAATTCATTTCATAACTTTTTTAGTTGATGAAATCGTAAAACTATATGATTCATCCGAAAGGGGGATGATAATGACTTTTTCCTGTATAACAGGATTATTAGTTACTCGTTGGGTTTATTCAGGACATTTTCCACTAAGTGATTTATATGAATCATTAATCTTCCTTTCATGGAGTTTTTCC